CTGCAAATCCTTTTTCCCCAGTTCAAATCTGGGTGTCGCCTGATCAACAAAAAAATCGGAATACCTTATTATGTTTTGCTGAGATAAATTGACAAATTTTTTTCCAGCAGAAGTAAGCGGGGGAGAGGACTCTTGATACTTGCTTGATTCTATAAGCATCTGGCGGTTCTGTTCTCTAAAATGAAAATGCTGTAAATCCTTGCGTCTAGGCTTCAGTTCAAGGAAAGATTATATTAGTGAATATTGAATGAAAAAGAATCGTTAAATCTTAATATGACAGCTCTTCTATTATTAATGTAGTGTTTATTAATTAGGTCTTGAATTAATTTGGATAGACGAACGAGGAATTTATTTGATTATTAATTTATTAGTTGCGTACGTAAAGGCCGAAAGATACTTTGTTCGTATATAGACTCATGAAATTCTCTCTGTGCTCCTGCATTCAATTTAATATTGATTGGCTTTAATGTAATAGACTATCTTCCGATTGTTTCACAGAGACAAACAGGAGACGTAACGTAAGGATTAGATAAAATGAGAAATAGGGTATGCGATAGATAGTGATCTATCTTGACTCTATATTTTTATACTTTTTACTTAATGAAATGAAAGTCAACAAAAGAAAGACTAGGTCTTATTATTTCTACATGTTAGTAACATTCCCTTGAAACTTCCAGGGGTGTATCTACGTATTTTGCTTGCGCTTAGTGTTTTCCGATTCTACTAGAAATCATATAGGAACCTGTTAGAATTTATAATTGTGAGTTTATTGGATTGTTTCATCAACGGTATTGGGTCAGAATTCCCTTTTGACTCTGCGCCAGGGATTCCACTATTATTAATGAACATAATAATGATTAGTGAACATTAATGGAATAATTCCTTCATATTTATAGAGATAGGGGATATAATTCACATGGATATAGTAAGTCTCGCTTGGGCTGCTTTAATGGTAGTCTTTACATTTTCTCTTTCACTCGTAGTATGGGGTAGAAGTGGACTCTAGAAGTACTACTAATTGAGTTTGAGGAATCAAACTCAACCCATATCAATTGTTTTATAGATCGTTCTGCAAAGTCCTTTTTTTTACTGTTAAAATAGAAAAGAAAATAATTATGTTATTAAGTGGATACAGACTTCCTATGGGAAACAACATAGACATAGTGGTTGTCCAACAATATACTACACATAATAAAATATTGCCTTGGGCAAGTCACATATTGCGCGTTCCCGCTTTTTTTTATTCTTTTAGAAATCTTATTTATGTTATGCTTGCTTTATTGAACTCATTTAATATCATGGTTCAAACGTTAAAAATTAGCGGGCTTTACTAATCCTTTTCGAAATCCAAAGAGGTTCCCATGGAAATGAACCACTGGATCATCTGTCAACTGATCAATCAATTACTTCTTCAGAATACTAAAAAAAGATTATTTTATTTTCTTTTTATTAATTATTAATATAGGCCTATACTCTTTTTTCCTTCGTCAATTTGATTCTTTCAATGGATATCGGGATTCATATTGAATAGAATCAGAAATTCTAGGAATTAGAATTGTAAGAGTAAGAATTGCCCTTCGATTTTTTCAGATTGATGATTGGAATCAACACAAATTAAATAGATGAAGCAAAGAAATAGAATTGTTACATTATGTAAATACATTACATATATGTAATTGATATCTATGAAGATACATATTGCAGATTGATCTATATTAAACCTCTATCTTTATACAGTACGACTTTATATACTACACTACAATAACAATAATAAGTATGGTAGAAAGATTCATATATTTCTTTCTACCATACTATCGAATCTCATAAAATACTGATGATTCTAGTCCGCTTATTTCATTTAAGACACGAAATCTTAATACTTTTCATTTTCTTTTTTCTTTTCAATCATTGATAAGAACTAAACAGTCAAGTTTAATTCAAATTAATCATTTTGACTGACTGTTTTTACATATATTATAAGTAAAAAAGCAGTAGGAACTAGAATGAACAGTGCAGTAGCAATAAATGCGAGAATATTTACTTCCATAATCTCATCGTTTCATTTTTAATTAATTCGCAATAACTCGGGATTTAATCCCATAGAGCTGATAAATCTTTCGCCTGTAAATTCAATATTCAATGGGATGAATTACATCTCGACGATATCGAATCGGAGCAATATCATGAATAACAATATCTGAGCTATCAAATTGATTCATCGTCGAGAATTAAATAGTATAACATAGGAAGATCTTTTATCCATACCGAATTCAAATTTTGATTCCTGATCCGATAAATAATTCCTTTACTTTCTTTATCATTCTTTTCCATTCTTTCTTTTCTATAACCTACGTACCTCCTTGTGGAATCATCTGATGAAATATCATATGACCGCCTTTACACTTACTTACATTGGTTATAAAAAACCCCAATAAAATAACCAATAGAAGCGAAATGTAAAAAGGAAGAAGTTTAGTTCTAAACCCCCCTTTTATGATCTAATCTTCTTGGAAAACAAAGAAGTAGTATAAATAAGGAGAGTCCGGGTATAAAAAAATCGAGTATTCCATCAAATTCATTAAAAAGTTTGTTCTTTCTTCGGCAAGACCCTTAAACTTAAAAAAGATTATTCATTCCCTCACAAAGAGAGATAGGATCTTCTTTGAGCTTTATTTTATTAATATCCCATTTCCTTGGATTAATTTTGGGATACATATATCAAAAATTCAGTGTGAAATTTGAATGAGATAAATTGGTTCAAATTCACATTAATAATTGAAATTCTTAATTGAGGTTGCACAAAATCGGAGCCCTAAAGGGATATACTTTTAATCTTAAAAGTATTATATCAAGGTTACTATGTTAAGTTAATCTTTTTTGTATCGTACAAATTCCATTTCTGTATAGCCCCCCTGTAAACATATAGTACTCTATTACGCAGATCGGGAATAATCGAAAAAGCCAGACTCCGTACGGTATTTGTTGGAATCCTGAATATAATTTTACCAATCATTGTACTAATCTACAGTTGAATAAATGGTAATTCCCATATTTATTTGATGAGAAATGTGAAACTAATAAATAAATAAAATAGGAGGGTATCCTCTTGTGAATGAAATTCTGCTATTTCTTTTGTTCTCCTTTTCACAGCAAACGCAGAGATGAATTGATGTATTTTTTTTATTGGATTTGGATCTGTCGGGACTGACGGGGCTCGAACCCGCAGCTTCCGCCTTGACAGGGCGGTGCTCTGACCAATTGAACTACAATCCCAAGGAAATCAAGTGTACATCATACATATTCTTATGATTTAATTCAAACCCTTTCTATTTTATTTCTATTTTATTTAGATTTTATTTAGATTAGAATAGTCGTATTGTAACAGAAACGCGAGTAATATATTTGATATACCCACGGATATGCACTTTAGTGAGAGCGACTCACGGATTGTTAATAATCCTTTCGTTTTTTATAAATTGATTAATAATCAAATAAAGCTTTCAATGAAAAAAAAAAGAGTTTTTTTATTTATTCTTTATTTTATTCTTTTCCTTATACTTCCAGATCCTTATATGAATCTAGTATGAATCTAGATCATTAGCAAGCAAGATCAGAATTTGTGAGAAAAAATAAAGAGAGCAAATGAACGGCGGTAAAATATATCAGAAAATTTTAGTTTTTTTATTCTTCCGTATTCCGATCAGGCATTTCTGGGGAACAACAAATGGGGTTCTATCATTTCATGGTGGATCGGCCAATTATTGGGCCGAGCTGGATTTGAACCAGCGTAGACATATTGCCAACGAATTTACAGTCCGTCCCCATTAACCGCTCGGGCATCGACCCAGGAAGAATCAATTCCCGGCTTATTGATAATCCATGATCAACTTCCTTTCGTAGTACACCTACCCCCAGGGGAATTCGAATCCCCGCTGCCTCCTTGAAAGAGAGATGTCCTGAACCACTAGACGATGGGGGCAAGTATGCCCGACCGCCATCATACTATGCTTATGCTCATTGTATGAAGAGTTTTTTAAAATTGTCAATATAATGTGGTATGATTAAATCTGAAAGATCTTTCCCTCTTTCCTGATTCCATAGAATCTTTTGATTCGTATTTATATTCATGAATCATTCATTCTAATCATATAATTTTTTTTTTTAATATTATTTTCATTAATTTAATATTATTTTCATTAATTTAATATTATTTTCATTAAATAGATTCTATTTCATTTTAAATATTATATTTAAATATTATTAAATATTTTTAATGAATTAGAAATAGAATTCTATCAAAGAATAAAATAAATAAAAAAAGAAATCTAAGAATAAATAGATATTAATTATAAATCGATATTATTAAAACGATATTTATATGAAATATTGAATATTAAAAAAAATAAATAAAATAATAAACTAAATAGGATAGGTAGAATAGAAATAATACGAGGTATAGGACCTTTTTGGAATGATTGGTCGGGCAGACCAGAAAGGGGAATTAAACTTCATTTCTTACACTTTCATTCATTGATTCATTCATTTTGTTAAGATTCGATAGACATATTTCTATCTTACACTAATCCAGGAAGTTCAAAAAAAAAAAGATAAATCTGAAAATATGGGAAGAAGGATAGGGATCAACAAGTTATTGAAAATTGTTTTTCTCTAAGAATTAAGAAGAATTAAGTTCGGGGAACAAGTAAAAAAAATCTTTTTATCAATGATTCTACGAAAGATCTTATATCTATGTTGAATTGGTAAGTCTATGTATCAATCAAATTAATTTCGTTATGATGGGGGTCAATTCAATTAGGGTCGGTTAGGGTCGGTTTTGAAACAATTCATTGCATTTATAAAATCCAATCTTAATAAACCATTTTTTTATTTTACCTATACTCACTAGAGAAATTGAATTTATCGTTCTTGTATGTACATATATATATTAGAATAAGTAGACTCATAGTGGGTAATGACTTATTCAGTAATTAAATAAAAAA